CTTCACCTTCACCAAGCGTAGGTTTCTTTCACTAATTTGTTTTTTTTCTATTCCTAACTACGTTCTTTTTCTCGTAAAACTGAGGGGTAAAAAAAAACAAGAAAAAATCAAATCGCACCATCTCTGTAATAGGTAAATGCCTTTTTTTCTCCTGAAGTTGTCGGAATTATTCGTAATAAAATATTGGCTACAATTGAAGAGGTCTTATCAATAAAATTTCCATTTATTCGAGATCTAGGCATAATTAGCAATTCATTCTATAATTCTTCTCATCCCCCTTCGGGGAAAACGATCCCACAAAAAAGGGAATTGTACAGTACAAAATAACATAAAAACAGACTAATTGGAAAAAATGTGGTTTCCCCCTTTTGGACAAAGATGAAATGAAATAGTTGAATCAGATTAGATTTCATTCTAATTTCGTAGTATACCAATGACTATTACTATTTCATCTAAGTTGAATAACCAAGTTTCCTATGGATTTTGATAACTCGAGAAGTTTTGATTTGGTTATGATCCAAAAAGGAAAAGAATGGAATAATCATTCCATGATGAAATAAAATTCAAATATTCAAATAAAGTAACCATCCTTTTTGTTTGCATAACATGTATGTGCCACACCATACAATTGAAATAGAAAGATTCGTCGGACAATTCATGAATTCCATGAGTTAGCTGATGAAAGAAGTTGTTTTTGATAAATATGAAATTGGAAAAGCAATTTCTTCTTATGGAACCATCGGGCGGTCATACATGTACTACAATTAAGATGAAGGACTCGCTATTCATTCGGGTTTTGGTCAAGAATAACATTCTGTAGGAGAGATGGCCGAGCGGTTCAAGGCGTAGCATTGGAACTGCTATGTAGACTTTTGTTTACCGAGGGTTCGAATCCCTCTCTCTCCGTTTCTTTTCATTCATCAACGTTACCAACTACAATGTATTAAATAAAATAAGAATTGATATCATTATTCTAATGATAAGACCCTTATTTAATAGACATTCTCTATCCCTGTGATAGGTAAAATACAAATAGAGATATCGTATTGATATTGAAAAAAAGAAAAAGAATCCTATTGCCGATCCTTTTTTAATACATGAATAAGACAGGGCACGAGGTGCTCTATTTACTTCAGCGAAAGGAGTCAAAATTGGTATGAACCTTGCTTTTTTATTTTCATTAGAATCAAGTCTGACGGGAATAATATTCTACGACCAACAACTCATTTATTTTAAGACCAATCCATTTACTATCTATTATTTGATTGACAAATCCTTTATATTGTAAGGAGTCAATAGTCAAATGGTTTGGGAATTCCCCGTGGGGGGATGAAACAAGATAATTTTGAATCAGAGCTTTCGATCTTTCTTTATCCTTCGTAGTAATAATATCTCGGGGTTTGCAACGATAACTTGGTATATCTACTATACGACCATTAACTAAAATGTGTCTATGGTTAACTAATTGTCTGGCTCCAGGAATGGTCGAAGCCATACCTAATCGAAAAAGGATGTTATCCAAACGCATCTCAAGTAGTTGTAGTAAAACCTGGCCTGTTGACCCTTTGGCTTTTCCAGCAATATGCACATATTTAAGTAATTGTCGCTCTGTCAGACCATAATGAAAACGCAATTTCTGTTTCTCTTCTAAACGAATACGATATTGTGATCTTTTTCCAGAGCGCAATTGGGTTTGAAGATCACTTCTGGATCTGGGTCTTTTACTAGTTAGTCCCGGTAAAGCCCCCAGCCGGCGTATTTTTTTGAAACGAGGTCCTCGGTAACGAGACATATAAAGGCTCCTTTTTGATTCACTTTTATTTGAAAAAAAAAATATAAATTCAGACTGAACTAAAGGATCAGCAAAGCAAAACTCAATTTACTAAAGTCCTACAAAACAGAATAAAAGAAATTTTATCAATATTCGGATTTTTTGTATATATAGGAAATTAAAGCGAAGGTTACATTTTCCAATTTCTTCTGTAGAGATCTAATTGTTCTAGTCAACTTTTTTATTCATAGCTATAGCTGCAAGTTACCATGACATAATAGATCGGTGACCCAACATTTAGAGAAAGCGAGAGTAGAGATTTTCAATCATGGAAAGAAAAAAATTGATTAAATAAAAAGAGCCGGCTATCGGAATCGAACCGATGACCATCGCATTACAAATGCGATGCTCTAACCTCTGAGCTAAGCGGGCGGATATAAGAGCAATAGTGTATAGGAATACAGGAAACTATCGGATCTTGGCTATTACCTAGTGATTCTTCTTCTTTTTTGAATTTATTGATTATTTAAATTCCTTATATTTATTAGTTATATATTTTAAATTCTATTTAGAAAATAGAAAAGAAAACTATTTAGATATAGATAAATTAGATATCTAAATAGAAATTAAATTTCATATTCATATATATGTGAATATAAAATATCAATATATCAATGAAATTAGGATTTGAAATGAAAAAAAAGAATGAATATCGACCGTTCCACTATTCCAAACGGCACTGTAAAAATTAAGGAGGAGGAAAGGCACATATATATGTGGGATATATCTATCCATATTGAATTGCGGATACATCAATGATAGAATCAATTTCGTATTGAAACAAATAGGGTTCATCCAATAGAGATGAAATGATAGAATATAGAATAGGGGGTGGCAAAAAAAGAAAATAGCAGCATACACTTTTTCGATATAGGAATCATTACCTAATGAATTCAATAGTGCCAAGATAAATTATAAATGAAAGAGGTGGATGAAATTACCCTTGTCTCAAAAGAAAGGGGATATGGCGAAATTGGTAGACGCTACGGACTTGATTGGATTGAGCCTTGGTATGGAAACCTGCTAAGTGGTAACTTCCAAATTCAGAGAAACCCTGGAACTAAAAATGGGCAATCCTGAGCCAAATCTTTGTTTTGAGAGAAAAGATGTAAAATGAGAATAAAAGGGATAGGTGCAGAGACTCAATGGAAGCTGTTCTAACGAATGAAATTGACTACGTTACGTTAGTAGCTAAAATCCTTCTATTGAAATGACAGAAAGGATAACCTTATATACCTAATACGTACGTATACATACTTACATAGCTCTATATATGAAAATATATGAAAATAGAAATTTTCTATTTCTATTATATATTAATTAGAATGATAGAGATCAAAAAATATATGAAAAATGGAAGAGTTATTGTGAATCAATTCCAATTGAAGTTGAAAAAAGAATCGAATTCAAATATTCAGTGATCAAATGATTCATTCCAGAGTTTGATAGATCTTTTGAAGATTAATTGGACGAGAATAAAGAGAGAGTCCCATTTTACATGTCAATACCGACAACAATGAAATTTATAGTAAGAGGAAAATCCGTCGAATTTTTAAATCGTGAGGGTTCAAGTCCCTCTATCCCCAATAAAAAGCCCATTTTACTTCCTCACCCTCTTTCTTTTTTTTTTTTTCATCAGTGGTTTAGTTTAAACAAAATGAAATATCTTTCTCATTTCATTCACTCTGTTCTTTCACAAATGGATCCGAATCAAAATCCTCGTATCTTCTTCCAATCCAATCTCATTTGTTTTGTATAGTACGATATGAACATATATATGTTCAAGGAATTTCCGTTATTGAATCATTCATAGTCCATATCTTTTTCCTGACATTTACAAAGAATGTCTTCTTTTTGAATATCTAAGAAATTCAGGGGCTAGGTCCAATTTGTTAAGATTTTCTTTTTTAATTCTTTTCATTGACATAGATATAAGTACTCTGCTAGGATGATGCACGGGAAATGGTCGGGATAGCTCAGTTGGTAGAGCAGAGGACTGAAAATCCTCGTGTCACCAGTTCAAATCTGGTTCCTGACACATGAATAATGTATCGGATAGATATTCATACCTCATACAAATGAAATTAATTCATTTGGACGAGATATTCTTTTCTTTCAAATTTCATATTTTTTTGTCACTCTTGCTCAAGTTACTTTCTGAGGTCCCCACTAAGTGATGTGCGAGGTACAAAGTTCATGGTGCAGAATCATCCTATTGTGCTCATACGAAATGTATATTATATGATATCTTCCCAATTGGGGAATAGCAATGAGAGCCTCTTTTTCTTTTTTTATTTTAGACCCTCCACAATACGAATGAAAGTCCAGTTACTCTGTTTCATCTAGAAGGGGAATGCCAAGATGCTCATTGATTGATAAAAAACCCCTTTTTTATCAATCAATGAGCATCTTGAATTTCATAGAAATTGGGCGTAATATAGTCTTTACGTAAGGGCCAGCCTATCCAACTTTCAGGCATCAAGATACGTTTAAGGCGAGGATGATTCTCATAAGAAATTCCCAACATATCATAAGATTCCCGTTCCTGAAAATCAGCACTTCTCCAAATCCAGAAAACTGACGGGGTTTGAGGATTACTCCTGGGAGCAAATATTTTTATGCATACCTCTTCTGGTTTATCTATACCATACCGTATTTTCGTAAGGTGATAAACACTAGCTAAAAATCCGCCTGGTGCTACATCATAGGCACACTGGGAGCGTAAATAATTGTAACCATATACATATGAAATGACAGCAATGGAATCCCAATCCTCGGTTTTTATTTGTAAAGTCTCTATTCCTCGGCAATCAAAGCCTAAAGATCTATGAATTAGCTCATGCTTGACTAGCCAATCAGATAAACGAACCTGCATCTTCTTCATTTCTCCCACATTTTTCTTTGTATGAATATCTCATATTGACAATGAAATTGTTAATGATTGACCCGCTGTTTCTTATTCTGTACAAATGAAATCTGCCTGATTCACTAATTCGTAGGAAGATACTGACCTTTTGGATTTGAAATCTTTTTCAAATCCAAAAGGTATCTCTGAAGTAGATGGTGATTGATAAAGTAATCCTTGATCGTAATTTCCAGTATGAGTACTGCGTCGAAGGTAAAACTTGTGATTAGTAGTAAAACATCGATTCTCCTGTTGATACGCAGT